GCATCTCAAGTCCACCAATTAGTAGGTATGAGGGGATTAATGTCGGATCCACAAGGACAAATGATTGATTTACCTATTCAAAGCAACTTACGCGAAGGACTTTCTTTAACGGAATATATAATTTCCTGTTATGGAGCCCGTAAAGGAGTTGTAGATACTGCTGTACGAACATCAGATGCTGGATACCTCACGCGTAGACTTGTTGAAGTAGTTCAACACATTATTGTACGTCGAACAGATTGTGGTACTATCCGAGGTGTTTCGGTGAGTCCTCGAAATGGGATGACCGAAAGAAATTTTATTCAAACACTAATGGGTCGTGTATTAGCAGACGATATATATATGGGTACACGGTGCATTGCCGCTCGGAATCAAGATATTGGGATTGGACTTATCAATCGGTTCATAACCTTTCGAACACAATCAATATATATTAGAACTCCTTTTACTTGTAGAAGTACATCTTGGATCTGTCAATTATGTTATGGACGGAGTCCCGCCCATGGCGACCTGGTCGAAGTGGGAGAAGCCGTAGGTATTATTGCGGGTCAATCCATTGGAGAACCAGGTACTCAACTAACATTAAGAACTTTTCATACTGGTGGAGTATTTACGGGTGGTACTGCTGAGCATGTACGAGCCCCTTACAATGGAAAAATAAAATTCAATGAGGGTTTGGTTCATCCCACACGTACTCGTCACGGACATCCCGCTTTTCTATGTTCTATTGACCTGGATGTAACTATCGAAAGTCAGGATATTCTACATAATGTGAATATTCCACCAAAAAGTTTGATTTTAGTTCAAAACGATCAATATGTAGAATCAGAACAAGTAATTGCTGAGATTCGTACCAGAGTATCCACTTTGAATTTTAAAGAAAGAGTCCGAAAACATATTTATTCTGAATCGGAAGGAGAAATGCACTGGAGTACTAATGTCTACCATGCACCTGAATATACATATGGTAATGTTCATCTATTACCAAAAACAAGTCATTTATGGATATTAGCAGTAAGTACGCGCAGATCCAGTATAGTGTCTTTTTCACTCCACAAGGATCAAGATCAAATCAATGTTGATTTATCTTCTATTTCTTCTATAGAAGATAAATCAACATCTGACCTCTCTATGACTAATGATCGGGTGAGACCTAAATTGTTTAGTCTGGACCTTTATGATAAAAAAAAGGGTATCGGGGTTCTTGATTATTCAAGATCCAATCAAATTCCATTTAACGGTCATTCGAATTTCATATATTCTTCTATTCTCCAAGAGAATCCCGATTTATTGTCGAAGAGACGAAGAAATCGATTCATAATTCCCTTACAATATTATGATCAAGAGCGAGAGAAAAAATTAATATCTCGTTTTGGTATTTCGATTGAAATACCCATAAATGGTATTTTACGTAGAAATAGTATTCTTGCCTATTTCGACGATCCTCGATACAGAAGAAACAGTTCGGGAATCATTAAATATGGGACCACAGAGGTGGATTCTATTATCAAAAAAGAAAAAGAGGATTTGATTGAGTATCGAGGAATAAAAGAATTTAATCTGAAATATCAAACGAAAGTGGATCGGTTTTTTTTCATTCCCGAGGAAGTACATATCTTACCTGGATCTTCGCTTATAATGGTCCGTAACAATAGTATTATTGGAGTAGATACACAAATAACTTTAAATATAAGAAGTAGAGTAAGTGGATTGGTACGAGTGGAGAGAAAAAAGAAAAGTATTGAACTGCAAATTTTTTCTGGGGATATCCATTTTCCGGGAGAGACGGATAAGATATCTAGGCACAGTGGCATTTTAATACCTCCGGGAACAGGAAAAAAGGATTCTAAAAAATCGAAAAAATTGAAAAATTGGATCTATGTCCAACGGATCACACCTACAAAAAAAAAATATTTTGTTTTGGTTCGACCCGTAGTCACATATAAAATAGCAGATGGGATCGATTTAGCAACATTTTTTCCACAGGATGCCCTGTGGGAAAGGGATAATGTCCAACTTAAAGTTGTCAATTATATCCTTTATGGAAATGGCAAGCCCATTCGAGGAATTTTTCACACAAGTATTCAATTAGTTCGGACTTGCTTAGTATTGAATTGGGGTCAAGAAAAAAAGAGTTCTATAGAAGAAGAGGTTCGTGCTTCCTTTGTTGAGATAAGGACAAACGATCTGATTCGTGATTTCATAAGAATTGAGTTAGTCCAGTCCCCTATTTCGTCGTATATTGTAAAAAGGAAGGATACGGCGGGTTCGGGATTTATTTGCCATAATGGATTAGATTGTATCAATATTAATCCTTTTTATTCCAAGGCGAAGATTTCGTCACTTACCCAACATAAACGAACTTCTGGTATTGGTACGTTGTTGAATAGAAATCCGGAATGCCAATCTTTGATAATTTTGTCATCATCCAACTGTTCTCGAATTGGCCCATTTAATGGCTCGAAATATAACAATGTGACAAAAGAATCAATTAAAAAGGATTCCACAATTTCAATTGGAAATTCATCGGGCCTCTTAGGTATTACTGTACCTAAAATTACGAATTTTTATTCATCTTACCATTTAATAACTCATAATCAGATATTGTTAAAGAAATATTTATTACTTGACAATTTTAAACAAACTTTCCAAGTACTTAAATATTTTTTAATGGATGAAAAAAAGAATATTTATAATCCCGATCCTTGCAATAACATCATTTTGAATCCATTCGATTTAAATTGGAACTTTCTATATCACGATTATTGTGATGAACTATCCCCAATAATTATCCTTGGGCAATTTATTTGTGAAAATGTATGTTTGTTCAAATACGGACCACACATAAGATCTGGTCAAGTTTTAATTGTTCATGTTGATTCTTTAGTAATAAGATCAGCTAAGCCCTATTTGGCCACTCCAGGAACAACTGTTCATGGTCATTATGGGGGAATCCTTTACGAAGGAGATACATTAGTTACATTTATATATGAAAAATCGAGATCCGGTGACATAACGCAAGGTCTTCCAAAAGTGGAACAAGTCTTAGAAGTGCGTTCAATTGATTCAATATCTATGAACCTCGAAAAGAGGGTTAAAGGTTGGAATGAGTGTATACCACGAATTCTTGGAATCCCTTGGGGATTCTTGATTGGTGCTGAGCTAACCATAGCCCAAAGTCGTATCTCCTTGGTTAATAAGATCCAAGAAGTTTATCGATCCCAAGGGGTACAGATCCATAATAGACATATAGAGATTATTATACGTCAAGTAACATCAAAAGTCTTAGTTTCAGAAGATGGAATGTCTAATGTTTTTTTACCTGGAGAACTAATCGGGTTGTTGCGAGCAGAACGAGCGGGGCGCGCTTTGGATGAAACAATCTGTTATCGGGTAATCTTATTAGGAATAACTAGGGCATCTCTAAACACTCAAAGTTTCATATCTGAAGCTAGTTTTCAAGAAACTGCTCGAGTTTTAGCAAAAGCTGCTTTACGGGGTCGTATTGATTGGTTGAAAGGTCTCAAAGAGAATGTTGTTCTGGGGGGGATTATACCTGTTGGTACCGGATTCAAAAAATTAGTGCATCGCTCAAAGCAACAAAAGAACATTCATTTGGAAATCAAAAAGAATAATCTATTCAAGGGAAAGATGAGAGATATTTTGTTCCATCATAGAGAATTAGTTTGTTCTTCTGTCCAAAATCATTTCCATGATACATCAGAACAATTATTTACGCAATTTAATGATTCCTGACCTAAGAGGATATTTCGTCTTTGAATTTCAATTCAAATCAAATAATTGAACAAATAATCGAAATTAAATAAATTCTTCTTTTTTGGTCTGATTTTGTTTTATTTGGTAATAAAGATTATAACGAATTAAAAAGAAGAATTAATGGTTTGGATCGTATATCAACTCAACGGTCAATCCTTGTGAGAAGGTTCCATCGGAACATTTATTTATTTCAAACTACCGGATCTCTTTGTTTTTTCTTAAGACTTAAGAAAAAACAAAGAGAAAGTGTGAGGAAAAATGACAAGAAGATATTGGAACATCAATTTGGAAGAGATGATGGAAGCAGGAGTTCATTTTGGTCATGGTACTAGGAAATGGAATCCTAGAATGGCATCTTATATTTCTGCAAAGCGTAAAGGTATTCATATTACAAATCTTACTAGAACTGCTCGTTTTTTATCAGAAGCTTGTGATTTAGTTTTTGATGCCGCAAGTGGAGGAAAACATTTTTTAATTGTTGGTACCAAAAATAAAGCAGCTGACTTAGTAGCAGCAGCTGCAAGAAGGGCTCGGTGTCATTATGTTAATAAAAAATGGCTTGGTGGTATGTTAACGAATTGGTCCACTACAGAAACGAGACTTCAGAAGTTTAGGGATTTAAGAGCGGAACAAAGGATGGGGAAACTCAATCGTCTACCAAAAAGGGATGCAGCAATCGTGAAGAGACAATTATCCACCTTGCAAACATATCTTGGCGGGATCAAATATATGACGGAGTTACCTGATATTGTAATCATCATCGATCAGCAAGAAGAATATACAGCTCTTCGGGAATGTCTTATTTTGGGGATTCCAACGATTTGTTTAATCGATACAAATTGTGATCCGGATCTTGCAGATATTTCGATTCCAGCCAACGATGATGCTATAGCTTCAATCCGCTTTATTCTTAACAAATTAGTATCCGCAATTTGTGAAGGGCGCTATAGCTATATAAAAAATCGTTCATTATGATTAATAATCATTATTATGATTAATTATGTTATGATTAATCATAATAAGGATAAGTCAATTATTTTGTGAACGTCATAGATTTATTGGATCGGTTATTATTCCTAGATTCGAATAAAGCAATAAAAAGTACTGGGTATATTATGTCATTTTTCGGTATCCTAACTATATGATCCATGTAGTATTAAAATAGATGAGTTAAGAAATATATGAGAAGATTGAATCAAAATAATTCCTTTTTTTTAAGTTCGATTTATGTCAGAGGACAATATGAATGCTATATCATGTTCCATTAACACACTCAAAGGATTATACGACATATCGGGTGTAGAAGTAGGCCAACATTTATATTGGCAAATAGGGGGTTTACAAGTGCATGCTCAAGTACTTATCACTTCATGGGTCGTAATTGCTATCTTATTGGGTTCGGTCACCATAGCTGTTCGGAATCCACAAACCATTCCAACGGATGGCCAAAATTTCTTCGAATATATCCTTGAATTTATTCGAGACTTGAGCAAAACTCAGATCGGGGAAGAATATGGTCCTTGGGTTCCCTTTATTGGAACTATGTTCTTATTTATTTTTGTTTCTAACTGGTCAGGCGCTCTTTTACCTTGGAAAATCATAGAGTTACCTCACGGGGAGCTAGCTGCGCCAACGAATGATATAAATACCACTGTTGCTTTAGCTTTACTCACGTCAGTAGCATATTTCTATGCGGGTCTTACCAAAAAAGGGTTGAGTTATTTCGGAAAATACATTCAACCAACTCCAATACTTTTACCAATTAATATTTTAGAAGATTTTACAAAACCTTTATCACTTAGTTTTCGACTTTTTGGGAATATATTAGCTGATGAATTAGTAGTTGTTGTTCTTGTTTCTTTAGTACCTTTGGTAGTTCCTATACCTGTCATGTTTCTTGGATTATTTACAAGTGGTATCCAAGCTCTTATTTTTGCAACCTTAGCCGCGGCTTATATAGGTGAATCCATGGAGGGTCATCATTGATTAGCTTTCAAAATAGTTTTTTTGTTAAGCTTATCCCAATTTATGCTTAGTTCATCATAATCCGCTTGGTTTGGTTGGCGAATATAATAATAATATATGCAAATATATAGGGTCTAGAGTCGTAATAAGAAAGATGTACGATATTATCTAATTATATTATATAATTGTAAATTGTAAAAAAAAAAAAGTAAAAAAATCTTAGGAAAAGGATCTTTTATACCATTTTCCTAAGATTTTGGCTCATTTATTGTTACCTGCCCAATCCTATTTTCTTTTCTATTTCTTATTTGCTCAGTCAATTTCAATATGACAATTTCTAATTGGAATAGAAATTGTTATCTTATTTTTTTACGAAGTGCTACTAATAAAAGAATGAATTACGTAGGCTAAACCCGGCATATTCCATTAATTATACATATTCTATAGAAAATCCATATTGAATTAAATAATAAGTACAGTGCCCGTGTAAATGATTTGATTTTCCAATTCGATTCAATACAATATGAAAGGTAGTTTACGGTATGGAAGAAACAAATGTATATGTGATATTAGATATTCACTAGTTATATAGCGACTATACCTATATTATTTCCCATCCCAGTTCACTGCGTTTAGATCCCGATCCGATGCAAGTACTTTACTTTTCTTTTATTTCGTCTGTCTGTGATAATGCAGTGAATGAATAAATGGATCAATTAAAGGATATAGAAAATAACGAAGAGTTGAATGAAAAAAGAGTTTGAAAGAAATGTAATAACTAGAACCATATCCATATATATGGATATGGGTTTACAAAAAAATTTCATCACGAATACGAATAGTAGTAACTAAAAACAAGATATCGAAATTGTTCTGATTATTCAGTAAAATTCTTATTTCTCGGGATTTTAGTTACTTCGACCAGATAGAGTTTAGTAATAAAGAAATAAGTAATAATTCATTGGTTGATTGTATCATTAACCATTTCTTTTTTTTGTGCGAGGAACTTAGCTTACTATGAATCCACTGATTTCTGCCGCTTCCGTTATTGCTGCTGGATTAGCCGTAGGGCTTGCTTCTATTGGACCTGGAGTTGGTCAAGGTACTGCTGCAGGACAAGCTGTAGAAGGTATTGCGAGACAGCCAGAAGCAGAGGGTAAAATACGAGGTACTTTATTACTTAGTTTGGCTTTTATGGAAGCTTTAACAATTTACGGATTGGTCGTAGCATTAGCACTTTTATTTGCGAACCCTTTTGTCTAATATTCGATTTTTCTAATATTAGAAATTTGTTTAATACTAAAAAAAAAAAAAAAATAATAATAAAGTACGTTACGTACTTTATTAACTAAAATGACTTGTCGTTTGATTCTTCGAATTATATCAACACTTCATTCAATCCTACAATTACTTATTCGTTGAAACAATACTTTCGGGAAGGACTGATTTGAGGATGAGGAATTAGCGGATCCGCTTGCTTTCTTCCTTCCCGTTTTTAGTACTTAGTACAATCAAAGGAAATCCTTAGCAAAAACTGCAACAAATGCAAATAGTTTATAATTTATGTAAGACCCACGATCTAACCCAATAAGATACTTATTGATTGGTAGAAGCTTAAAAATAATAAAATAAATAAGAAGCCAATCAATCAAAAAGAAAAAAATAATACTAAAAATAATACTAATAAAAAATAATACTAATAAGTTGAAGTAATATATGTATATATATTTTATTTATATAAATAAAATATATATATAT